TAAGGTCATGAAAAATTTCTACTTAAATTTTTTTTATTTTACATAGAATGGATTTGCCTGGACCAATACATGATTTTCTTTTAGTTTTTTTGGGATTGGGTCTTATAGTGGGAAGTCTAGGAGTGGTATTACTTACGAATCCCATTTTTTCTGCCTTTTCGTTGGGATTGGTTCTTGTTTGTACATCCTTATTCCATATTCCATCGAACTCCCATTTTGTAGCTGCTGCACAGCTTCTTATTTATGTGGGAGCAATAAATGTATTAATTGTATTTGCCGTGATGTTTATGAATGGTTCAGAATATTACAAAGATTTCTATCTTTGGACTGTTGGAGATGGAGTCACTTCACTGGTTTGTACAAGTATTTTTTTTTCATTAATTACTACTATCCCAGATACGTCATGGTACGGTATTATTTGGACTACAAGGTCAAACCAGATTATAGAGCAGGACTTGATAAATAATGGTCAACAAATCGGGATTCATTTATCAACAGATTTTTTTCTTCCATTTGAACTTATTTCGATAATTCTTTTAGTTGCCTTGATAGGTGCAATTACTATGGCTCGTCAGTACTAAATATTTCGAAATGAAATTAAAAAATTAATTAATATAATTTAATTAATATAGACTTGTAGACTTGTTCTTTTCTTTAAATTAAATTAAACTTTTTTTTTTATTGTTCATGTATAAAAAAAACAGAAATTATAGATATTTATATCTATTTTCTATTACTAATACCTTCTTGCGTACTTTTTAAATTCGATTTTAGCCAATTGAATCGGTTGAATTGTTGTTCATATTGAAATGAATCAAGATTGATGAGGAGTTGTTCAATGATGCTCGAACATGTACTTGTTTTGAGTGCCTATTTATTATCCATCGGCATCTATGGATTAATTACAAGTCGAAATATGGTTCGAGCGCTTATGTGTCTTGAGCTTATACTGAATGCAGTTAATATAAATTTCGTAACATTTTCGGATTTATTTGATAGTCGCCAATTAAAAGGAGACATTTTCTCGATTTTTGTTATAGCAATTGCAGCCGCTGAAGCAGCTATTGGATTAGCTATTGTTTCATCAATTCATCGTAACAGAAAATCAACTCGTATCAATCAATCGAATTTGTTGAATAAATAGGGGTATACATATAAAAAAATATATAGAATATCTGCCAATAAAAAAAATGGGTATGTGCAGCATATAGTGCTGTTTGATAAAATGTAATAAATCAAAGTATCTTGGCCTTCTTTCATGAGCAGATCCATAAGTAGATTGATTCTGGTAAATCTACTAAATCATTGATTCATCTGGTGTCCACAATATATAATTAATTTACTACTTTACTAGATCGAAATTTTATGATGTTAAAAAAAATTATAGATCCAATGTCACATTCAGTAAAGATTTATGATACATGTATAGGGTGTACTCAATGTGTACGAGCCTGCCCCACGGATGTATTAGAGATGATACCCTGGGACGGGTGTAAAGCTAAACAAATTGCTTCTGCTCCAAGAACAGAAGACTGTGTAGGTTGTAAAAGGTGTGAATCCGCTTGCCCAACCGATTTTTTGAGTGTCCGGGTTTATTTATGGCACGAGACAACTCGTAGCATGGGTCTAGCTTATTGATACGTTCGAGAAAATTCCACTTGAATCCATCATTTTTTATCTTTACCGACAAAACCCGTACTATAAGAATTTTTTCTTTTCTCGAGTACGGGTTTTCGGATCAAAGTCAAAGTAAGTGTATCTTGTTTTTACCACGAATGATTTTCCTTGGTTAACTATAATTGTTGTTTTGCCAATATTCGCGGGCACTTTCATTTTATTTTTCCCTCATAGAGGAAATAAGGTTATTAGGTGGTATACTATTTGTATATGCTTATTAGAACTACTTTTAACGGCCTATTTATTCTGTTATCATTTCCAATTGGATGATCCATTAATCCAATTGGAACAAGATTATAAATGGATCGATTTTTTTTATTTTCATTGGAGACTGGGAATTGATGGGCTTTCCATAGGACCCATTTTACTCACGGGATTCATCACTACTTTAGCTACTTTAGCGGCTTGGCCAGTTACTCGAGATTCGAAATTGTTCCATTTCCTTATGTTAGCAATGTACAGCGGTCAAATAGGATCATTTTCTTCTCGAGATCTTTTACTTTTTTTTATCATGTGGGAGTTAGAATTAATTCCTGTATACCTACTTTTATCCATGTGGGGAGGGAAGAAACGTTTGTACTCAGCTACAAAGTTTATTTTGTACACCGCGGGGGGTTCTGTTTTTCTCTTAATGGGAGTTCTAGGTATGGGTTTATATGGTTCTAATGAACCAACATTAAATTTTGAAACATCAGCCAATCAGCCGTATCCTGTGGCATTGGAAATACTATTCTATTTTGGATTTCTTATTGCTTATGCTATCAAATTACCGATTATACCCCTACATACATGGTTACCAGATACTCATGGGGAAGCCCATTACAGTACATGTATGCTTTTAGCTGGAATCTTATTAAAAATGGGAGCATATGGATTGGTTCGTATCAATATGGAATTATTACCCCATGCTCATTCTATATTTTCTCCCTGGTTGATGATAGTAGGTGCAATTCAAATAATCTATGCAGCTTCAGCATCTCCGGGTCAGCGCAATTTAAAAAAAAGAATTGCCTATTCCTCTGTATCTCATATGGGTTTCATAATTATAGGAATTAGTTCCATAACTGATACAGGACTCAATGGGGCCCTTTTACAAATGATCTCTCATGGATTTATCGGTGCTGCACTTTTTTTCTTGGCAGGAACGAGTTACGATAGAACACGGCTTGTTTATCTCGATGAAATGGGAGGAATAACTATCCCAATGCCAAAAATATTTACAATGTTCAGTAGCTTTTCGCTGGCTTCTCTTGCATTGCCTGGAATGAGTGGTTTTGTTGCAGAATTGGTAGTATTTTTTGGACTAATTACGAGCCAAAAATTTCTTTTAATGCCAAAAATACTAATCACTTTTGTAACGGCAATTGGAATGATATTAACTCCTATTTATTCATTATCTATGTTACGTCAGATGTTCTACGGATACAAGCAATTTAATTCTCAAAATTATCATTTTTTGGATTCTGGTCCGCGAGAACTATTTCTTTCAATCTGTATCTTTCTACCCGTAATAGGTATTGGTATTTATCCGGATTTCGTTCTCTCACTGTCAATTGACAAGGTAGAAGCTATTATATCTAATTATTTTTATAGATAGTTTTTATTTTATAATAAATTTTTAATTTTAATATTATATTAATAATTAAATTTAATAATTAAATTTTAAATTAATAATAATAAAATAATAATAATAAATATAATATATAATTATATAATAAAATAAATTCACTTAAATTTAAATTGTAATATTGTAATCAAGTATTTTTGTAGTTTTTGAAAATCATTTGAATCATTACTTGACTTGATTCAAATGATTTTCAAAAACTCGTACAACCTTTCGTTATCTATGCTTATGCTATTATTCCTATGTATTGTATATTCTATTCGTAACTGCTTTTCTTCAATTAAATGTTAATGCGAATGAACCATAACTATGCAGCCCTATTCCTAATAGATTTACTCCAAAATAGCATATCCAAATTATAAAAAATCCTATAGAAGCCACAATTGCAGAATTTGAGCCTTGAAAATTTGCATTTGTTCTAGTATGTAAATAAATTGCGAATATTGTCCAAGTAATAAATGCCCAAGTTTCTTTTGGGTCCCAATTCCAATAGGATCCCCACGCTTCATTAGCCCATACTGCTCCCGAAAGAATACCCATGGTTAAAAATAGAAAGCCGAGACTAATGACACGAGAACTCCAACAATCCAATTGCTGAATTAATTGATGCCTGTGATAATTTTTAAACGAAATAAAATAATTTTTTTGTAAAACATGGCTCATTTCATTCACGTATTGAATTTCGCCAAATGAAAATGACCTAAAATGGTTGTTTTTACATTTAAAAAAAATATTTTGATTTTTTCGAAATGTAATGACTAGAAGAGCTACTGATAATAATGATCCGCAGAGAAGAGATGCATAGCTCAATACCATCATACTTACGTGCATCATTAACCACTGTGATTGTAGAGCAGGTACTAATATTGTGGATTGATGCATTTCAGTTAAAAGACCTGAAGTGGCAAATCCTTGAGTAAAAATAGCACTGGGTGCAGTTATTGCACTTAGATGATTTTTATGTTTTCTAAAATAAGGAAGCATATGAATAATGGATAAACTCCATGAAAGGAACATTAATGATTCATATAAATCACTTAAGGGTAAATGCCCCGAATAAATCCAACGAATAACTAATAATCCTGTTATACATAAAAAAGCGGCTACCATTCCTTTTTCAGACGAATCATATAATCCTACGATTTCGTGGACTAATAAGTTAATCAAATAAATCGTGAGTACAATTGAAACAATCGACAAAGAAATGTGAGTTAATATATGTTCTAAAGTCAAAAATATCATAAAAAAATCCTAAAAAGGATATCCTCCAACAATGGGAGATCTGGAATTAGATTCTATCCATTATAGGAATTATTATAGTGTTTATTTTACTAGTATTTCTTTTTTAGAAATATGCCGCCACTCGGACTCGAACCGAGATGCTCTAGCACTGCTTCCTAAGAGCAGCGTGTCTACCGATTTCACCATAGCGGCTTGCTCGAAATCATAATAGCCCATTCATTTTTAATCGTCGAGATTGGAGGAGGCAATTGCAATATTTATTTTGTAAAAAGATTCAAAATATCCTTTAAATTACTATTTAAACGTTCAATAATCATTATCTTACTTAATTGTAGTGTGGATTGGGGCAATTGTTGTTAGTTTTAAAACCGCACGAAAAACCATTCAGTGCGGTTTAAGTTCTTGTAAAATTTCAGAATTGTAAGGAGGTTTAAAATGTTTGTTGGATAGCTTGAAAACTGGATTAACTATAAAATTGCTAGGATTTTAATCGTACCTATAATTCGTGGTATTATTTATAAAACCAATTAAGTATTGGTCAAACCAATTAGTAGGCTATAGATATACCAATAAAGTGAAATTTTATCTTCCATATTTATAAAATGATTATTCATTATGGAATGGGTATTGCGCTTTATGGATAGGTATCTTGATCTATCCTATAGTTAAAGTTAAAATATAGAATATATATATTCGGTATACAGAACCCAATAAGCCCTTTTAAATTTAATTTTAATTTTTGTGAAAAGTGAATCGATGGGGAAATAACAATCCCCGTCCCACAAAAACCCACTAATGAGAAAGAGAAAACTTTGTAAAGATAAAAATGGTATATTGTTCCTAATTTTTTGAGCCTATGTCTAGTAGACACAAAAATTTTATCCTACAATATACGACAATAGAAAATTCCATCTCATTAAGTTTAAAATATTAATGGGAATTTATTATCTTATAAATTATCGAATTCGTTGGTTCATATCTATTAAGATTATTCCAAGACTTTTCCAAGTCTTTATTATATATTACTTGTTTGTCATACAAAAAGTTTTTAAAATTCCCGGTCGGAAGTTTGCTAAAGAACTAGACTGTAAAACTCTTTCTATTAATTGTAATTGATCGAGGATCAAGAAAGTATATCTAATGAAAATTCGAAAGAATTAGTATCCATTAGTAATTAAAATTAATTTATTAAACGATATGTGATTTGAACCAGAAATTTTTATATTATTCCAGCTCTGTGCAAACTGAAGTCACGAGTAACAAATCGACGAATATTATAAAATTGATCACAAGTATAAATTGAAGTTGCTTTATTGAAAAAAATGTAAGCAACTCACTTAGTTCCCCAACGGGTTATTTCAGACCCAATTAATGATTCTGAATTCAGAATAAATTAACGAAAATAACAAAAAAACAAGGAGATCTTGTTATTTTGTTTATCGGGTTGAGTTATTGGTGGATCATAGGATCCTCGGAATCAAGTACTTATTTGTTTTGTCATAATTTTTGAACTTGTTTTATGTATCTAAACTAAATTATTGTAATAATGCAATGAGTGAAAATATTATATTCTATATGTTCATATATTATTAATTAATAATAATTAATTAATAATAATAATTTTTAAAAGGAATCATTTTTAATTTTTATTTGTATTGGAAATACAAATAAATTTATTCTATTTCTATCTATTAAAGTAATCAAAGTAAAGTCTTTTCATATCTTGATTTTTTTTGCTCCGTTCTAAATATATATCTAAATATATATATATATATAAGAGCTGGTGAATCGGAAACAATTTAACAATAAAAAAAGTTTATTTTTTATGGAACATATGTATCAATATGCGTGGATCATACCTTTCGTCCCCCTTCCGGTTCCTATAGCAATAGGGGTAGGCCTTTTATTTGCCCCGACGGCAACAAAAAATATTCGTCGTATATGGGCTTTTCCTAGTGTTTTATTACTAAGTATCGTTATGATTTTTTCCGCCAATCTGTCTATTCAGCAAATAAATGGCAGTCCAGTCTACCAATATGTATGGTCTTGGACCCTAAATAATGATTTTTCGTTAGATTTAGGCCACTTAATAGATCCGCTTACTTCCATTATGTTAATATTAATTACTACTGTTGGAATAATGGTTCTTATTTATAGTGACAATTATATGTCTCACGATCAAGGCTATTTGAAATTTTTTGCTTATATGAGTTTTTTTAACGCTTCGATGCTGGGATTAGTTACTAGTTCAAATTTGATACAAATTTATATTTTTTGGGAATTAGTTGGAATGTGTTCGTATCTATTAATAGGTTTTTGGTTCACACGACCCCTTGCGGCAACTGCTTGTCAAAAAGCGTTTGTAACTAATCGTGTAGGGGATTTTTGTTTATTTTTAGGAATCTTAGGTCTTTATTGGATAACGGGGAGTTTTGAATTTCGTGATTTGTTTGAAATAGCCAATAATTTGATTGATAATAATGGGGCCAATTCTTTATTTCTGACTTTGTGTGCTTCCCTATTATTTGTTGGTGCGGTTGCTAAGTCTGCGCAATTCCCTCTTCATGTATGGTTACCTGATGCCATGGAAGGCCCTACTCCTATTTCGGCTCTTATACATGCTGCTACTATGGTAGCAGCAGGAATTTTTCTTGTAGCTCGACTTTTTCCTCTTTTTACAGTTATACCTTACATAATGAATATAATTTCTTTGGTAGGTATAATAACAATACTATTAGGAGCTACTTTAGCTCTTGCTCAAAGAGACATTAAAAGAAGTCTAGCCTATTCAACAATGTCGCAATTGGGCTATATTATGTTAGCTTTAGGTATGGGATCTTATCGAGCTGCTTTATTTCATTTGATCACTCATGCCTATTCAAAAGCATTGTTGTTTTTAGGATCTGGATCCATTATTCATTCAATGGAAACTATTGTTGGGTATTCCCCAGATAAAA